CAAATAGGATCGTCCAGTTCCTATAGAACCTATCACTAAAATACCCCTAGAAGGGGATAGGGCTAAGCGGAGCGAAAAGGGTTTTCCATGAGATGGGAAATGAGAACTATTAGCCCCACACGAGGTTTGTGAATAAGTGATTGTCTGATAATGAGCAAGGAATATCCGTCTTTCTGCTAAACAGGATCTATTGAACTCATAATTCATTAGATACTTTTTATGAATGTCAACTAAGTATCGTAAGTAAATGGATCCCGGTTGTTCAATCATTTGATAACCAGAGTCATTCTTTGATAAACGATCACTATGAGTCAGACTCAATAGAATTTGATCAATCCTTTTTTCCGTCGTTAAGGTGGAGAACTGAACCAAGAATTCTCTTTCTTCATCATCAATCGAATCACTGTTCGCGACCCAGGATTCTATTTTATCATCAATCCAATCACCGTTCACGTTTTTTCTTTTTCTTATCAATGAATAGATCTCTTTACTTGTACGACTTAGATGTCTCGTATTTCTCGAAAAAGTGATTCGATTGATGGGATTTGGTATGATACTGATGAGATCGATGAGATTGATATTCAAATATTTCTTCTTAGAACGTATTGATTTGACCCCATAAGCGGGACCACCACCCAATAGCATGTTGCCGCCAGAAGCAGAATCCCGTATTTCTTCCAGAGAATCTCCTAATTGTTCCAGAGCAACTAGAAAGAGATTCTTTAACCAGAAAGAATTCAGTTCAGATGTAGGATACCTATCCAGAAGTTTTCGCAACTCAATCATGTATGATGGAATCATCAAAGATTTGATCTTTTCTAACTCTGTCTGTAACTCACTAGAGGCTCGGAAAACAAAGAGAAGATGTGTACGAACGAGATATCCAGCAACAAGAAGAAGGAAAAGAATTGAATAGAGGAACTCCCAAGCATTTGGTGATCTCAGATGTGTCCATATCAATGGAATGGGTGACTCATTATTTCGATGAATCATTTCTTCGGACAGAAGAAGATTCTGTAAACACTTACTCGAACTCTCACTTATCAGATTCCGTTGTGGAAGAATCGACCACCACTTTTTCTGAGGAATTGGCCATGATATATCTGATCCATGCATAATATCATGAAAAACGGACACAAAATTTTGACTGCCACTTAGGGAATATTGAAAGGGAATATTCAATATCAAATAAATATTGTTTTTTAAGGTGAAATAAAGATATTTACACCCCGTCCAAGTAAGGAACCATGGCATATAGGTTTGGAACAAATTCCATTTTGAGAGATTTGAAAAAGCACTATCTCGTTGAAGGGTTCTACCTACTTCCCCCTTCTCAACGTTTTTCTTTAGACAAAGACTCAGTTCTTTCCTCTTTCCGGACGGCACATATTTCTCAAAACATGGAGTGTGAATCAAATCCATGTTTGAATTGAAACGGAGATAGTGATGCAAGTTTTTTCCTTCTGAATCAGATAGATTCATATCTGAAAGAAGCTGACAATAAGTTCTTTCAAAATTGACTATTTGTTCCTCTATTACAGGTGTTCCAGAAATGTCTGCAATCGAGTAAATAGGAACGGATGGATCGGATCGAATTGAAAAATGGAAAGATTTGTACAAGTTATACGTTTCGTTACCACTTCGTGGAACATTGTTAGGTATGAATATGCCAGATACCTGTGACTCAATTGGTGAAATAATCTCTCTCTCTCCCAAAACATGTTTTTTTTTACCGAAACACAAAGAAAATATTTTGTTGCGAATACACAAGATATTGGAGAATTGTGCATATGTAAAATCATAATTATGGATACGGGTCTTTTCCCCATAAAAATGGAATCCTTTGTTACAATAGAACCAGAAGCGATGGGGATGATTCAAGAATTGAAGTCTATTTGCTCTATAAAAAGAAGATATCAATGAACTTTTCTGAGGATTCAACCAATTGTTTCGATCGTGGGATATCAGTGATAAATAGGAATCCGTGTTCTCAAAGGATTTCCTGCGATTTTTTCTAGTACGGAATGAGTCAATCATGCACTTTTGTATCTTGTTGAACAAAAAAGGTAATATTGTTCCTGTATTGATTAAAAATTTCGATCTTTGGGAAGTATCATGATCATACAATAAGAAGGGTTTCAATTTATTCAAATAAACGATTTGAACACCTATTGATTCTAACAACTGATTGCCGGGTTGATCATTCAGCCCTTTCAATTCATAGATGCGGATTTCGGCCCTATGAATGGAGATATTCCCGAGACTCACAACGAAAAAAGAAAGTGACTTAGATAAAAAGAGAAGCGACTTGGACAAAAGGAGAAGTGACTTGGACAAAAAGAAACGAAGTGACTTGGACAAATCTTGTTTGTCGATAACCTCGGACCAATCAATCGAATATTGATTAATACGTAATCGATCGAACATTACTTGAAAACGGTGTTTCTGCTCAGAAACGAAATGCTCCAAATGTTCCTGGAAATTCTTGCTTCCATTGGAGCATTTGTATCTATATACATTAGGATCCATATTCGTGGATCTCTCGGTTCGAGAAATAAGAGGATCGAACCACTTCTTCTTAACCTTTTTCAAATTGGATAAATGTTGGTTGATCTTATCTATTATTATAGTTAGATGATTCAGAATATCATTTCCTGTTGGGTGCTTTTGAATTCCATATGCGAAGTTGCAATCGGGTCGATTCATTAAAAAGAATCGATTCAATACATTTCTTATGTACCCATAGGTACTATATTGGATTTGAATCTGATTTCGGATCAATCTATATTGATGGATCGCCTCCATTATGTTGTTGTGAGCAAATACCGCTATTTTTGGTTTTGGATCTTCCAAATCATTCCCGCAGGAGATCCGGACCGATTTTTTTTTTATCTTTCGATAAAAAGATTCATTCTCTTCATAAAAAATAGAAGATAGAACCAATAAGGATTTCTTTTTCGATTCATCCCCGGAGTTGAATACCTCATTCAATAATTTTCCGTAGGAATCAATAGACAAGCCAAATTCCTTATTATGATAGGCTAAACCCGGCTCGGTTATTGATAGAGTGAATAGATCTGCCATTTCTTGAAATGTCTCTTCTAATTCAAACTCGTGGTGCAACCTGTATCCCCTTTTGTTCCGATCATGGAATAGATGAAATAAATCAAAAAATGCATTTTCGTTCAAGAATGAAATCTTATTGGAACTGTCCATATCCGGTTCATCCTTCGGAACCCTATCCCATCCCGGATCTGCTGCAATCGAATGAACTGAGGAGGTATTTTGTAAATACGTAATTATCTTGAATATATCAACTATTTCTTTATTTTCCGATCGCCTCGAAGGGACAAAAGAAACACCTTGTTGTTTCTTCAACAATTTCTGATCTATAGTCGACCTCTCGGTAGGATTCAAACCCAGATGAAGTTCTGACCATCTATCAGAGAAAAAAGAACGAATGGATCTTGTAGGATTCCCAAGAAATTCTTCTATTTCTTCTGGAAGCAGATGATTATTCATCTGCTTCTCACGTTCCGGGAATCGCCGAGCCATTGAGGAATATCCGGAAAGGTATTTTGAGAATCTATCTGATTTTATCTCTGTTCGTTCCGTTTGAAGAAAGGAAGTATCTAAAAGAATTGATCTTTCTTTTAGTTGCTGAATCTCCGTTTGATTGATCAATGTGTGATATTCCGAACCCTCATTACTAATGGAATTGAAAGGATCCATGGATTGATCAGAAAATCCTTTCGATTGGCTAGAATCCGTTACTTGAAAGAAAATGGATCTTATGGAATCATATTGAATATTTGACGATACATTCCGTACCTTGCTAAAAACCCGATTCCTGTTTACCAACCACGCATTGTCTAACCAAATCAAATTCTCTCTCGAGACGTTCCTCAAAAAATCCGATTTGTGCCGATTCTTCCCCCCAATAACGAAGAGATCTTGGCGGAATTGCCACATATGAAATTGAGCGCAATTTTGCAAAAAAATACCCCCCTTGTTTCTCGAGAGGAGAAGGGAAACACGTTCAATCTCGTTTGATTGAATAGTCGCCTCAGCTCCTTGTTGTTTGAAGAACCCCCCCTCATCAATTGGTCTTTTTTCACGAAAAGCAGGCATGAGATAACAAATCAAATGTTTCACTAAAATTTCGAATAGCTGTCCCGAATTCAAGTTGATTATGTTTCGCTTCTTACTCGGAGAAAGGCGGTCAAAGAATTTCCAATCATGGTCCTTGCGGATCGGATCATTCGTATAGGATACAAAAAAAAACTCCAGATATTTTATCTCTTTCTCTTTGAATGAGATCTCAATTCCAGCTGCAATTTCATTCGATATCTTACAGCTGGAATTCCTCTTTTTTACGATCGCATTCCTCCATCGCCGCGAACCCCAGTTAGATTCAGACATGATACACTTTTTAGTTATTGGAAGAACCCAAGTACTTTCTTTCGGATCCATGAAACAACTCTCATAGATCTTTTTCCCTTTTGGAAGATACAGGAGCGAAACAATCAGCCTATTGAGATTGGAAGACCAAAAGGATTCTTTCAATGTATAATTGGGGGGTCCAATGGAACGCAGAGGTTTAGGAAGAAGCCCCATCAAATAGATATTTTTTCTTTCGACCCTATTTCGATTGTATATAAGGACCGCTACTACAAGTACAAGCAGTACTACACCTTTGATCGTGCAATGTCGACGAATTGAACCCTGTGAATCACGTGAAATTAGGACACTCAAAGTTCGGGAATCAAAAAGTTTTATAAAGCGCTCTTGGTGGAAAAAAAAGGAAGTGAAAGATTTCACCGAATCGGGTTGGATCCATGAATCCAAGAAATCGTGAGAATTCTTGATTTCTCTCAATTCGAAGATCCAGGATTTGAATTGATGTCCTCTCATTTCATTGATTCCTCCTAAAGAATCCAAAAGAATCTAAGTGAATTGAATTTGGGTCACTTGCGATGTACAATGACCCCAGTGAAGCATCCATGGCTGAATGGTTAAAGCGCCCAACTCATAATTGGCGAATTCGTAGGTTCAATTCCTGCTGGATGCAGGCCAACGGGGACATTCAATAAGGCTAGTTCCACTGGCTCCGTATCAATGGAATCTCATCATCCATACATAACGAATTGGTATGGTATATTCATACCAACCATAACATATGAAGAGTAAGAACTAGAATTCTTATCGATACTGGAACTCGTGGGGAAGAAAGTAGATTTATGGATGGAATCAAATATGTAGTCTTTACAGAAAAAAGTATTCGGTTATTGGGGAACAATCAATATACTTCTAATGTCGAATCAGGATCAACTAGGACAGAAATAAAGCATTGGGTCGAACTCTTCTTTGGCGTCAAAGTAATAAATAGTCATCAACTACCCGGGAAAGGGTAGAAGAATGGGACCCATTATGGGACATACAATGCATTACAGACGTATGATCATTACGCTTCAACCGGGTTATTCTATTTTACCTCTTATAGAGAAGAGAAAATAATTTAAGTAAAAAAAAAAAGAAAAAAAAAATACTAAATAACACGGCGATACATTTATACAAAACTTCTACCCCGAGCATACGCAAAGGATCCGTAGACAGTCAAGTGAAATCCAATCCGCGAAATAATTTGATCTATGGACAGCATCGCTGTGGTAAAGGTCGTAATTCCAGGGGAATCATTACCGCAGGGCATAGAGGAGGAGGCCATAAGCGTCTATACCGTAAAATAGATTTTCGACGGAATGAAAAAGACATATCTGCTAGGATCGTAACCATAGAATATGACCCTAATCGAAATGCATACATTTGTCTCATACACTATGGAGATGGCGAGAAAAGATATATTTTACATCCCAGAGGGGCTATAATTGGAGATACCATTGTTTCCGGTACAGAAGTTCCTATATCAATGGGAAATGCCCTACCTTTGAGTGCGGTTTGAACTATGGATTTACGTAATTGGAAGTAACCAATTAGGTTTACGACGAAACCTAGAAATTGATCACTGATCCAATTTGAGTACCTCTACGGGATAGACCTCAACAGAAAACTGAAGAGTAACGGCAGCAAGTGATTGAGTTCAGTAGTTCCTCATATAAAATTATTGACACTCCAGATATGGTAATATGGAGAAGACAAAATTGTTTGAAGCACGGACAGAAGCGGAAGCGACCCTTGTTTCAAAGAGAAGAGGATGGGTTATTCACATTTCATTTGATGGTCAGAGGTGAATTGAAAGCTAAGTGGTGGTAATTCTAAAAATTCCCCCGGGGAAAAATAGAGATGTCTCCTACGTTACCCGTAATATGTGGAAGTAGCGACGTAATTTCATAGAGTCATTCGGTCTGAATGCTACATGAAGAACATAAGCCAGATGACGAAACGGAGAGACCTAGGATGTATAAGATCATAACATGAGTGATTTGGCAGATTTGTATTCCTATATATCCACTCATGTGGTACTTCATCACACGATTCATATAAAATCCATCTGTCTAGATATCATCATATAATATATATATACATCCGGAAAGCCGTATGCTTTGGAAGAAGCTTGTACGGTTTGGGAAGGGGTTTTTATTGATCAAAAAGAAAAATCTACTTCAACCCATATGCCCTTAGGCACGGCCGTACATAACATAGAAATCACACTTGGAAAGGGTGGACAATTAACTAGAGCAGCAGGTGCTGTAGCGAAACTGATTGCAAAAGAGGGTAAATCGGTCACATTAAGATTTCCATCTGGGGAGGTCCGTTTGATATCCAAAAACTGCTCAGCAACAGTCGGACAAGTGGGTAATGTTGGGGCGAACCAGAAAAGTTTGGGTAGAGCCGGATCTAAGTGTTGGCTAGGTAGGCGTCCTGTAGTAAGAGGGGTAGTTATGAACCCTGTAGACCATCCCCACGGGGGTGGTGAAGGGAGGGCCCCGATTGGTAGAAAAAAACCCACAACCCCTTGGGGTTATCCTGCGCTTGGAAGAAGAAGTAGGAAAAGGAATAAATATAGTAATAGTTTTATTATTCGTCGCCGTAAATAGGAATATTCAAAATCAAATAAATATTGTTTTTTACTCGTCTTTTCAAAAAAAAAGGGGGGGGAATAATAGGCCGTGACACGTTCACTAAAAAAAAATCCTTTTGTAGCTAATCATTTATTGGAAAAAATAAAGAAGCTTAACATGAGAGAGGAAAAAGAGATAATAGTAACTTGGTCCCGGGCATCTACCATTATACCCACAATGATCGGCAATACAATTGCCATTCATAATGGAAAGGCGCATTTACCTATTTATATAACGGATCGTATGGTGGGTCAAAAATTAGGAGAATTTGCACCTACTCTTACTTTCCAGGGACACGCGAGAAACGATACTAGATCTCTCCGTTAATAAAATAAAGTGAAATAGGTGCTCATCGTTCATTGGCGGGAGGCGAACCTTATCTTATGTCAAAGTGGAGAAAGTGGAAGAAGACCTTGAAAAAGCAGAAGATGAAGAGGAGCTCGAGTACACAAGTACAAGCTTTAGCTCAACGTATATGTATGTCTGCTCACAAAGCACGAAGAGTCATTGATCAGATTCGTGGGCATTCCTATGAGAAAACACTTATGTTACTGGAACTCATGCCTTATCGAGCATTTTATCCCATTTTTAAACTGGTTTATTCTGCAGCAGCAAATGCTAGTCACAATAAAAGTTTCAACGAAGCTGATTCAGTCATTAGTAAAGCCGAAGTCAATGGGGGTACTATCGTGAAAAAGTTAAAACCCAGGGCTAGAGGACGTAGTTATCCGATAGAAAGACCCGCCTGTCATATAATTATTGTATTGAAGGATAGCTCTAAAAAGAAAACAGATCAGGATATCTTTTTAGAAACAAAAAATGTATGGAGAGATCCTATAATAGAAAGATATATAGAGAAGGAGAGAGAGAGAGAAAAAAAAAGATGGGTCAAAAAATAAATCCACTTGGTTTCCGCCTTGGCGAAAACCAAAGTCATCGTTCCCTTTGGTTCGCACAACCCAAAAGTTATTACATAGGTCTCCAGGAAGATGAAAAAATACGGGATTGTATCAAGATATATGTACAAAAAAATATAAGAGTATCTTCAAGTTTCGAAGGAATTGGAATTGCACATATAGAGATTCAAAAAAAAATGGACTTGATCCAGGTCATAATCTATATTGGATTCCCAAATTTGTTAATAGAAGGCCAAACACGAGGAATCGAAGAATTGCAGATCAATGTACAAAAAGGGCTTCATTCTGTGAATCGGAGACTTAACATTGCTATTACAAGAGTTGCAAAACCTTATGGACAACCTAATATTCTTGCAGAATATATAGCTCTACAATTAAAGAATAGGGTTTCGTTTCGAAAGGCAATGAAAAAAGCTATTGAATTAACTGAACAAGCAGACACCAAAGGAATTCAAGTGGAAATTGCAGGGCGTATCGACGGAAAAGAAATTGCACGTGTCGAATGGATCAGAGAAGGTAGGGTTCCCCTCCAAACCATTCGAGCTAAAATTGATCATTGTTCCTATACAGTTCGAACTGCCTATGGGGCATTGGGCATCAAAATTTGGATATTTGTAGACGAGCAATAATGGACCCTTCCTTTGCTTGCCATTCTATTCAGTGATAGAACAAAAACTACAAACTATTCCTTTTCACTTCAATAAAAAAAAAAAATGAAAAATGAGCAATTCTAATTCTATAAGGTTGAATAAAAATTCGATTGACCTTTTGGTGGAACTGCTATGCTTAGTGTGTGACTCGTTGGTTTTTTATTTAAAGTTGGGATTCAAAAAACAGACCAGCCCCTAACTAATAACTATAAGAACTAGTAACCAACTCATTGCTTTGTATTATCGAGATCCAAGGAAGCAGTCGCCATATGATGTATCGATCATATAGTTGTAGCAACTGAAATCTTTTTTTTTTCCATAAAGGAAAAATCCATTTATAGGTTGGAAAGAAAAATAGAGGGATGTGGGTAACTGGAAGGGCGAGAGAAAGAGGGAAGGAGAATCTCCATGATATATGATTCCAATATGTATGGTCTATCAATCACATCATATCATAAAAGGCAGTGTGATAAAGCATCAATACGGATTCGTCCATAATTAGATGAATACGGTTCATAAGAAAAATACAAATAATAAAGAGCCCCGAGTCAATAGAGACTGAGGAGATTGGTTCGGGAACGAATTTAATTAGGAGCTCCATTGCATAGTTCAGGCCTAGCCATTAATGGAAAAGCTATGGGAACGACGAAACCTGTGACTGCGGAAGATTCTATTGAAAACGAATCCTAATGATTCATTGGGTGGGATGGCGGAATCAACCAGGAACCAATTAATTTCTTCTGATAGGTCATGGGTTCACCCTACGAATGAAGCAAATATGGAAAGAGTCAATATTCGCCCGCGAAACCATTATTGGATTGCAGTATTTTGACAGATTCGGTAAAGGTCAAGGATTCATTTTCAAAAGAAAGGCATTATCCCATATAAATAAAATAGAAATATCCGTCTAGCCGTATATACTATATACTATACGGATTCCCGTGTGACAGATTAAATATCAATAAATTCCATGATTCAGTGTATTATTCATTCAATAAATACATATACGTAATCTTATTGAATCGTTTCATTCGCGAGGAGCTGGATGAGAAGAAACTCTCATGTCCGGTTCTGCAGTAGAGATGGGATTGAGAAACAACCATCAACTATAACCCCAAAAGAACCAGATTCCGTAAACAACATAGAGGAAGAATGAAGGGAATATCTTATCGAGGCAATCATATTTGTTTCGGCAGATACGCTCTTCAGGCACTTGAACCCGCTTGGATCACATCTAGACAAATAGAAGCAGGACGACGAGCAATGACACGATATGCACGCCGTGGTGGAAAAATATGGGTACGTATATTTCCCGACAAACCCGTTACAGTAAGACCTACCGAAACACGTATGGGTTCGGGGAAAGGATCTCCCGAATATTGGGTATCTGTCGTTAAACCCGGTCGAATACTTTATGAAATGGGCGGAGTATCAGAAACTGTAGCCAGAGCAGCTATTTCAATAGCTGCGTGCAAAATGCCTATACGAACTCAATTCATTATCGCGTGATAGGTATGTGAAGGGTATTTGTGATGAAAAATACAATCGCAGATTTTTTGATTTCTGGGCAGACAATATTTCTCTCTTTTTCCTTTGCCTTTTGCATTGAAAGAGCAGATTCAAAAAAAAAAAAATGATATGATTCAACCTCAGACCCATTTGAATGTAGCGGACAACAGCGGGGCTCGAGAATTGATGTGTATTCGAATCATAGGAGCTAGTAATCAACGATATGCTCATATTGGTGACGTTATTGTTGCTGTAATCAAAGAAGCAGTGCCCAATATGCCTCTCGAAAGATCAGAAGTGATCAGAGCTGTAATTGTACGTACATGTAAAGAACTCAAACGCGACAACGGTATGATAATACGATATGATGACAATGCAGCAGTTGTCATTGATCAAGAAGGAAATCCAAAAGGAACTCGAGTTTTTGGAGCGATCGCGCGGGAATTGAGACAGTTGAATTTCACTAAAATAGTCTCATTAGCTCCTGAAGTCTTATAAATACTAGTAGACGAGACCGTGATAGAGTATAGTCAGGTCTCTGAAATAGATCACGTTAGTAGATTGTGTCTCACGCATATACCTTTAATAATTCATAAATAAATAAGAAAAAATGAAAAAAAAAAAGGAACATGTTGATTATATCAAAAATGGAAGGCACCCATAATTTTAGTTCGTCATGGGTAGGGACACTATTGCCGATATAATAACTTCTATAAGAAATGCTAACATGGATAAAAAAGGAACGGTTCGAATAGCATCTACTAATATCGCCGAAAACATTGTTAAAATACTTCTACAAGAAGGGTTTATTGAAAATGTTAGGAAACATAGGGAAAACGACAAATATTTCTTGGTTTCAACCCTGCGACATAGAAGGAATAGGAAAGGAACATATAGAAATATTTTAAAGCGTATCAGTCGTCCCGGTCTACGAATCTATTCCAACCATCAACGAATTCCTAGGATTTTAGGTGGAATGGGGGTCGTAATTCTTTCTACTTCTCGAGGTATAATGACAGATCGAGAAGCTCGACTAGAAAGAATTGGGGGAGAAATTTTGTATTATATCTGGTGATCCTTCTGGTATCCGAATTTGATCCGTAACTTGCTATTTGGGAAAAAGAGAGGAAAGACGAATTGTCTACTATTACTCCTCCTCCATTAGTTGATACTTCAAGGGGGTTACCTGGAATGAAAGAACAAAAATGGATTCACGAAGGTTTAATTACTGAATCACTTCCCAATGGTATGTTCCGAGTTCGTTTAGACAATGAAGATCTGATTCTAGGTTATGTTTCGGGGAGGATCCGCCGGAGTTTTATCCGGATACTACCAGGAGATAGAGTCAAAATCGAAGTAAGTCGTTATGATTCAACTAGGGGACGTATAATTTATAGACTTCGCAACAAAGAGTCGAATGATTAGGTGGCTTTTTATTTGAATTTAAACATTCCTTTCATGGGAATACAATTCGAGGTTCAAAATTTCAAGAGACTTATTTTCTTCCAAGGAGTATATTTGGAATTAAGGAATAACAAATATGAAAATAAGGGCTTCCATTCGTAAAATTTGTGAAAAATGTCGACTGATCCGTAGGCGGGGACGAATTATAGTAATTTGTTCCAATCCGAAACATAAACAGAGACAGGGGTAATCTTTCTAACAAGGGACTTTCTAAACGGTCCGATGTACAAATAAAGGATCTTTTTTGACATGAAATGGATATATCCGTATATCTCTGACTCATATTTATGAGATGATAAAATATGACAAAAGCTATACCAAGAATTGGTTCACGTAAGAATGGACGTAGAATACAAAAAGGAGTTATTCATGTTCAAGCGAGTTTCAACAATACCATTGTGACTGTTACAGATGTAATAGGTCGGGTGGTTTCTTGGTCCTCCGCTGGTACTTGTGGATTCAGAGGCACAAGAAGAGGGACACCATTTGCTGCTCAAACCGCAGCAGGAAATGCTATTCGTACGGCAGTGGATCAGGGTCTGCAACGAGCAGAAGTCATGATAAAAGGCCCTGGTCTCGGAAGAGATGCAGCATTACGAGCCATTCGTAGAAGCGGTATACTATTAAGTTTCGTACGTGACGTAACCCCTATGCCACATAATGGATGTAGGCCTCCTAAAAAAAGACGTGTGTAGAAATCAAAATTGAATGGATTGCAATAGAAATAAATGATTCAATGATCTGATCAAACAATAATATTAGTATGGTTCGAGAAGAAGTAGCAGTATCCACTCGAACACTACAGTGGAAGTGTGTTGAATCAAGAACAGACAGTAAGCGTCTTTATTATGGCCGTTTCGTTCTGTCCCCGCTTATGAAAG